GAAGATGCGACGATTTTTTCCAGGAAATCCCCAACGAAAAATACACACTATTCCTTCTTTTCGATCGAATCGATCATAACCACTACCTACATTCCACGAAATTGTGCACCACAAATAGGAGCTAATAAAAAGACCGGCGATCCCATAGAAAGACATCACGATCCCTTGTGGAAAAAAAAGAATTTGCTGAGACGGAAATAAAGATATCAAATTTCTACCAAGATAACTAGAAGTTCCAACCAATAAGAATCCTAATGAACCTAAAAAAAGGATAATGGCCCACCAGAAATTACTTGCTTTTCGAGACCCCATTATAGGTTCTATCCATATATGTTCTGATCGCCAACTCATACTTGATCCAGTTGTATTTTATTGAAATTGAGAAAAGACTCCAAATGAATTTGACTTTACTCTTTTTGTTTCCGAAGTAACTCTCATCAACTAGCACTAGTTTGATGTGAACCTTTAGGAGTCATTCATCAAATTGGTTAGATTTAAAATCTAAAATAATAACAGACCTTTCATATGATCCTACTATAGATATCGACATACATATAGATACGCTGACTTTACATTTCAGCCATCCGGCGATCCTGATCTATTTGAAAATAGCTAAAAGTCATTTACCCATATAGCATTTTCTGCAGGCATAAGAGCTTTTCTTTTATGTTCGGTTTTATGTTCGGTGGAAGCCACATGTTATATCATATTCCACGAAATAGATATCTGTGTTATGATACAAGTCTAAGTTTGAAAAAAAAATGGATGAGATTGGATCCCATCGGATCTACACAATCTTGTTTTTTTGAACATGAAGAAATAAAGAAGCCATTGCAATTGCCGGAAATACTAGGCCTATTAAAGGCACAAAAATAGAGGGAAGGTTGAGAGTTATCATAGAATGGGTACCTCGATTTACTATTTTATTTTTACCTGTTTTTATTATTTAAAATGATAAAGATATCTTATAATAATTATAATTAAGAATTGGAATTCTTATTAATTCGTAGATATGGTAGAGAATTACTATCTATAGATAATGCTATAGATAATGAAAATCGAATTCAAAATTAAATTAGTATATATAAGTATATAGTGAGTATATATAATATATCTCTAACTTAGTATATATACTAAGCACAAGGAATGTCGAACTAAATAAATGGACCTATTCATGGTTTTTCTACATGAAAGATATGTATGATAATCGACTTTCATATTATTCTTCTTTTCTTCGTCTTTTGTTCTTGTCTTCTAATTTAATAAAGAAAAAGTTTCTTACAAATTATCGAAAGATTCGTTAGAATCCAATCCAACCGGGATTTCTAGTCAAAATGGGATTCTCGGAAGATATAGAAAGATGTAAAACTCTATTCTATATTTTCATTATATATACATATGTAAGACGGGAATAGGAAATTCGTTTTATTCGCCTAATTTCATGAAAAGAAGAATTCACTCTTTTATTTTGTTGATAGAGGGTTGTTGATTAGTAATCAACAATATAGGTAAAAAAAAAGAGTTATCCGAAACTTTTGATTCTTTCTACAAGTAGATCTTATGTCACCAAATAAAACTCAATTCTTTTTATTTTTACTTGGATTCCTATAAACTAACTACTTGTTTGCTACAAATAAAATAATTGAACTTAATGTTCTACTTGATTGAATTTTGATTCAAAGGAAAGAAAGCGTGGAGCTGAAATAATTCACTTAGAACGCTTTTTAAAAGATTACGTGGTACGATTAGATCGAATAAGCCCTTCTGGAATAAATATTCAGCCGCTTGTGAACCTTCAGGTACTGTTTTATTTAATGTTTGTTCAATTACTCTTTTACCTGCAAATGCAATGTAGGCATTGGGTTCAGCAATAATGATATCCCCCAACATACCAAAACTCGCTGTCACCCCACCAGTAGTAGGAGATGTAAGGATTGATACATAGAATAACTTTTTATTTGATTGATAATCATATAAAGCAGAAGAGATTTTAGCCATTTGCATCAAGCTCAAACTTCCTTCTTGCATGCGTGCCCCCCCGGAAGCACACACTATAATAAGAGGTAGAAATTTCTTAGTAGCGTACTCAATCAAACGTGTGATTTTCTCCCCGACTACGGATCCCATACTACCCCCCATAAACTGAAAATCCATAACCCCAAGTGCTACGGGAATACCGTTTAGTTGACCTATGCCTGTTTGAACAGCCTCAGTTAATCCTGTCTTTCTTTGATAAGAATCAATACGATCCTTATAAGGCTCCTCCTCCGAATGAAATTCAATGGGATCCAGAGAGACCATGTCTTCATCCATAGGATCCCAAGTACCTGGATCAATCGAAAGTTCGATTCTATCTGAACTACTCATTTTCAAATGATATCCACATTGTTCACAAATATTCATTTTTGATTTAAAAAATTTTTTATAATTTAATCCATAACAATTTTCGCATTGAACCCACAAATGCCTGTATTTTTGAGTTACATCGAGATCATTAGAA